CTACGGTCTCGAATTTCTTAATAGCAGTATCTATTCGAAACGAATTCTCTAGCATTTGACTCCTTATCACCGAAGAGTTTAGTCGTACACTTGAAAGATAGCCCAGAAAATAGAAGGGATGATTATATAATTGCTTTATATGGATCCTGGCCGGTTGAGACCACAAGTCAAAATGACATTGCCAAAAGTTGACAAGGTGAGATTTCCATTTCTTTATCAGAAGACGAGCCCCCCTTGAAGCCAGAATCGATTTTCCTTGATATCTGACATAATGCATAAAAGGGTCTTTGAACAACCATAGGGTTTTCTGAAAATCGTTACAAAGCACTACTACAAGATATTCTATTTTTGCATAGAAATGTGTTCGCTCAAGAAAGGATCCAAAAGATTTTGATCGTAAATGAAAGGGTTGTTTACGGAGAAAAATGAATATGAATTCACATTCATATACATGAGAATTAGAGAGGAACAAGAAGAATCTTTGATTCTCTTTTAAAAAAAGGGAAATGGAATTTTTTGGAGTAATGAGACTATTTGAATTCCAATACTCGTAGAGAGAGAATCGCAATAAATGCAACAAAGGAGTATCTTGTATCCAAGAGTGAAGGGTTTGAACCAAGATTTCCAGATGGATGGGGTGGGGTATTAGTATATCTGACACATGATTTAAATGCGATAACTTGTCCTCGAAAAAGGGAAATATTGAATGAATAGATCGTAAATTATGAGATTTTGCTATTTCTTTTTCTTCTAGGGAAGATACCAATCGCAGCGAGAATGGAATTTCCACAACGACTGCAAAACCCTCCGATATCATTTGAGAATCAAAATGATTGTTGTGCCCAACGAATCGATTTTGATTAGAATCATTAACCGAAATAATCAAACGATTCTGTTGATGCATTCGAGTAATTAAACGTTTCACAATTAGTGAACTGGATTTATTGTCATGATCTAAATTTTCCACCGGTTCATAAAGAATCGATCCATTTAAAGCATGACCATGAGCAAGCGCGTAGATATATTCCTGAAATAGAAACGGATATAGGAAGTATTGTTGCCGAAATCCATCCATTTCTAAATATCCTTGTAGTTCCTCCATTTCCATTTGAAATTACACTTGAACCAAATGGGGGATTTCTTGAGTTATCAAATAATACATAGTACGATACGGTCAGAACAAGGTATATAGTAAGAAAAGAATAGATACCCCGGAGCCAGAAAGGACAATCAACGGATCCTATTTCCATCCAATTTATTTATGTTCGTTATAGTTACAAGAGATGGTTAGAAATCCTTTATTTTTACAACCCGATCACTCTTTTGACTTTGGAATAATGAATTTTGATCAGTATACCGTTTCTTCTACACATTCGTCTCCACTACATAATAGAGAACATAATAGAGAATAGTTAGGATTCATGAAAAAAAAAAGGAATTGATGATCCACTCACAAGAGAACCCTTTCCCACATCAGGCACTAATATATTTTTAACGTCTAATTAGATCGGGTAATCATTCGAATTAAGAACAAACAGAAGCTCGTTGCTTTTGGTTTCCCTATAATTGGAGCTATAGGGCTCTATCCATTTATTCACTCGACCCAACTTGAATTGATTTGACCCCTTTCCAAGAAAAGAATCAAAACAAGATTTTGTATCGATCCGTTAAGGATGAAGTATTCTAAGAGTTCTCCATTGATACGACATGCTGTTTTTTCCTTTCATTCCCTTTCAGGATCAGTCGTGGTCTTACAAACTCTACCAATGGTATGGACGAATCCGTTGCTTCATCAAAATGTGTAAAAGACCATAGCCGCACTTAAAAGCCGAGTACTCTACCGTTGAGTTAGCAACCCATATAAATAGGGTGTGTAGATACGATCGGAATAAAAAATAAATAAAGAGATTCGATTGCCCGACCTCGTCAAAACATTGAACTAGCAACAGATCAAAAAGAAAGATTTGATGATCAATTGTGAACATAAAAATGAACAGAGATCAGATGAAAATACAACAGATTCTGGGATAAATTATAGAGAAAATCTAAATAGATGTAAAAATGGATAGACTACCCATACTCTATTTTTTTTTTTTTTCATTATATTAACTAAGATACTTCTTGATGTCACAACGAAATTGACGAACCCATCGTTTGAGTGAAATAAAGAAACAAACTTATGAAATGTGGATAAATAGATCTATTTATCCACGATCGAATTATATTTGTTCGATACACCATTGTCAATATGAATTGAATGTTGAGAAAACCAATTCAATAAATAAAACAAGGACTTGTGTTGGAGTGACACTACAACATAGATAAGGGATGAAGTATGAGTGGGGAAATAAATAAGGAATTCCGGTAGGAAAAAAATGTCGGGTTTATTCAATATTTATTCAATAGAGGTATAATAAGCAGGATTGACCTTTTGTTTGTTGGTGGAGTCCCAACGAAAACCATCTGATTGATGGTAATCCCATAATTTCCCAGTTATTTCATCTATTCACTCAATCCTTTTTCTATCTGTCTCATATCAAGAGAAGATACTTTTTTTTTATAGTTCTATGATACGGGGTCATGTGAGAGCAACAATGAATAGAGAATAGAGAAAAAAAATAAGGAATGGTGGAGAAACAATTAGACAAAGCTAGATACTGGGCACCCCCCCCCTTTTTTTTATTTCATTAATTTCATTTGATTAATTCGAAATTCCTTAAATACCTCCGCCTTCTTTGAAATATCATGAACAGTTCCTGTAGGTTGAGCGCCTTTTTCAAGGAAATATAGAATAGCGGAAACATTTGAATAAGTTTGGTTCTTTATCGGATCGTAAAAACCCACTTTACGAAGATCTCTTCCCTCTCTTCGGGATCGAACATCAATTGCAACGATTCGATAGATGACTCATTGGGATAGACATAAATGAACAACCCCCCCTAGAAACGTATAAGAGGTTTTCTCCTCGTACGGCTCGAAAAAGAATGATTCGAATTTATATGTATTGTAGTGGCAAATAGATCCACAAAATCATCAATTAGACTATGATTTGAGTCATTTTTTTTTTTGTTCTTCCTTCCTGAAAAAAAAAAAAAAAAGAAATCTCATTCGTACTCATAACTCAAGTTGGGTAATTCTCAAAGAGCTCGAAGGGAAATCCTTAGACATTTATTGAGCCGTCTCTAACCTCTTTTGTTTGTCTCGCCTAGAGTCGATTTTATTTCTTCCCCATTCTGATCTAGTTGTTGAGACAATTGAAAACGGTGTTTCCTTGTTCCGGTATCCTTTATTTTATCTTTGCTTTGAATCCTTGGGTTTAGACATTACTTCGGTGATCCTTAATTGTTTCAAAATGGTAGCAACATACCTTTTGTTATTTCGTTCTATGGAAACGATTGATTCCCCTGTGATACACTTTTGATCGGAATTGGTAAAACTATTTCGACAAATTCATTTTACTTTTTTTTTTTTTTTTACTTGTTCGAACTTGATCCTTTCAATTTCTATACCGAAGATATACTTACGAAGTTGTTCCAACTTATTGATTGGCATTAACCCTAGATCCTTCTCTCTGCTAAATGAACCAATTCTTTATGCTCGAGCTCCATCATGTGCTATATTATAATTATATTATTTTATTACAACCCCAAAATTGGGGTCCTAGTGGAATAGAACAAACTATGTCGAGCCGAGAGCATCTTCTTTGATATATAAAATGGTGGGTACAAGAATCCACAGCCAATAATGTCCTTCAAGTCGCACGTTGCTTTCTACCACATCGTTTCAAACGAAGTTTTACCATAACATTCCTCTAATTTTGGACCGGTATGGAATTGATTCAATATGGAATCATGAATAGTCATTGGCTCAATCGGTATATAGTATATGAAGTCCTCCATACTTTCATTTTCATATATGGATCTGGAGAAGTCTCAGCAAGAATATAATTTAACCCCATATTTTATTAGAAGAATGAAACACATTTATAAAAAACACGAAGAAATGCGTTGCTTAACACTTCTTTACATCTTCAACAGATTGTTAGGGATGATGAATCATGAAAGATCCAATTCTTTCTCAAACAACTAAAACTAAAGAAGGGTCTTTAATTAGATTACCGATAACGGAACAGAATGAGTCATTAACCAAATAAGCTATTCCAATGACCGGGAAAGATCGCAAGTGACTCGATAGGATAGATTCACCAATGTCACACTTCTTCGAGTAGAAAGAATTTATAAGGAATCATAAAAAACAATTTCAAGAATTTCCTACTTCGACATCATTACTGGAAATAAGTTTTCCAGTAAAGACTGAATTGAATCTCTAAATCCATCAACAAGTCGATACAACGAGGATCTAAAAATGTTTAGCAGATATCTGATTAATTAAATCAGACGCGAATTTGATCATCATAAGAGACCTCTATGTTTCCTTTCCGATTGAATCATCAATAATTTAAACCAGATAAATGGGTCAAGAAACAAATCCAATTGTTTTGTTTTCTTGGGGATGGATAGAAGGGGCTCATGAAAGAAAAGATTAAGGTCGGTATTCTTTCAGGTATTCTTTCATCTGATTTTATCGTATTCATCAGATACACCAAACAAGTGTTACCGGGGGTAATCGTGGGTATTTAAGGGATCACAGATCTTTTTCGCCAAAACTGAAACACCGGTGTCACTGATCACTGAAATAGAACAATAACAATACATATAGGCATGGTTCATTTTCTACAGATTTTTCCTTACTTCAGATTCAGGAATCTTTCCATAAAGTAAAGTGAATGTATGAATCTCCCCCCTCCCCCAATTGATCGCTACATTGATTTCCAATTATTCATTGGAGCCAAATCAAATACAAAATAAAAGAAATTAGGTCCAAAGAAAATAATCTGTTCCGTATTGAATTTTCTTGTTTGTTAATAAGATCCGGATGACAAGGGTCTTGAAATTGATACCTTCCTTTCCTTTGCGAATTAACTCATATCGACACGAATTCCATGGGGATCATGAACCATACCCAAAGCCAATTTAAAAGGATCTTCTTATGGGATGCTATCCTGTCTTGTATAAGTACAAAGCAAAATGGGTTCATATCAATTCGTTGTTACTATTTTGTTTGATTTTGTCCCACCCCAGTCTCAGGAGCTTTAATTCCAGCGATGGAATTAATACCAAGAACCCCCCCCGTTTTTTAGGATTCGGGATCCACATAGAATTAGTCATTTTGTCTACCCTATCTTTATTTATATTTACTTTAGGGAAGGTAGAGACTTCTCTTTTATTTCGCATTTCGACTCAGAATGCATCATGTGAGAATCCAAATATCATAGATATGGGGCATAAAGTTTATCCAAATGACTAACTAACCTTCAATATGAATATGGGCGAGGGGGCGAACATACGCTGAATGGCCCACCCGGTTTTTTTTTTGAATTTCACTTTGATCTTTGTTCCCATCCTACCTATATCAAAAAAGATATTTATTTCCATCCACATGTCATTGATACTCGATCCGTTTGTTTGTGAGAAACAAAATCGAAAGGGAAGATATGATTCTATAGAAGAATCATTAGAAATCACAAAGAAAGATTGGATCACATTGTATCCAACATTACACCCTTAAACAGAAGATTCTTAAAAAGAACAATCTTTGTTATGATAGAATTGGTCTGGGACGGAAGGATTCGAACCTCCGAGTAACGGGACCAAAACCCGTTGCCTTACCACTTGGCCACGCCCCATTTTGATTTCTATTCGACACCGATAAACACTAATATCGGTATTGGTTGTTCGTCAATTCCAGCCCCAATATCTATTGAATTGGTTGTTGCTATGATTCTACACATGTAGATGTAGAATCAAAATGAATTTATTGATCATTACATATAATTCAATTAAGATATTGTATGTAAGGTATGATTCCTTCTATTCTCATTTGAGAATTGAAGGATTTTTGATTGAGGGAGTTCAAAGAAAAAGAAAGATTTTGCGGCCTACTTTCCCTTCTTTCTTCATTTTCCCCTTATATCAATAACCCAATAATAATGAAATTTTCTCCAAGAACAAAATGTTTGTTATGCTTAATATCTTTAGTTTGATCTGTCTTAATTCTGCCCTTCATTCGAGTAGCTTTTTCTTCGCCAAATTGCCCGAAGCTTATGCTTTTTTCAATCCAATCGTAGATGTTATGCCAGTCATACCTGTGCTCTTTTTTCTCTTAGCCCTTGTTTGGCAAGCTGCTGTAAGTTTTCGATGAGATCTTTAATACTGTCTTAGAAACATTCATGATTTATTCGATAAAAAAAAAATTCTATTCTTAAGAATTGATAAGATCAGATAATGAACCCTCGACTCAAACGTGGAAATTCTTTTGGATAACCGAGATGAATCGGAATCACCTCATTTCTTCATTCCTTCTGGGGGTCGAAGACCCTATGTATGGTCCCTACAATACCTAATTGTAGGTATGAGAGATCATTTTGTTAACGAAAGAATCAGAATCTTATTACAAATTCATTCCTGCAAATTCCTTCTGTTTTCTAGAAACCGCCTCTTTTCTTGGTGTCAAAACGGAATATGTGGTACAAAAATGGAGAATCTATTCCCCTATTTCCCCCAAAATGATCTTGGAGATTGTGTAATGCTTACTCTCAAACTCTTCGTTTACACAGTAGTGATATTCTTTGTTTCTCTCTTCATCTTCGGATTCCTTTCTAATGATCCAGGACGTAATCCAGGACGTGATGAATAAAAAAATCGGGGGTTTTTCCTTGCTCGATTTCTGAATTTTCTTAGGATTTTCTTTCTCCATTCCATACATTTAACTATGAGAAAGGGGGTTAGAGATTTTTTCGAATTCGAAAGGGAAATATCAAGTGATCAGAAGAAACGGAGAGAGGGGGATTCGAACCCTCGGTACAAATAATTCGTACAACGGATTAGCAATCCGCCGCTTTAGTCCACTCAGCCATCTCTCCCAATTTTAAAAGGATAATTCATATGTGACGCGTGAAGTAAAGGTTGATAAAAGTTTTTCCTTATCTTTCTTTATTCTATAAATATAGACGAATTTGATCAATCATCAATTCCCTTTAGATAATGATTCGAAACAGATATCTCCAATAGAAAGAGTACCTCTTTGATTTCGTCCGAAAAGTTCTTTCTTTTATTCCCCCGGCCTGGCCAGTACCTAGCCAGGCCATTCCTTGTTCCAATGAATCATAGATCAAATGATTTTTTTGATTTGAAAACGAAAATGCTTGTTATTGAAGCAGCAACAAGGCTATTCCTATGATAGGAGTGTCATTTCTTATTATGTTTTTCCTTTTCTCGATTTACTTAAATGGAATAAAAAAAAACATATTTTTTTCTATTATAATAGAACTCATATATTTCTTCAAAGAACATGTTTGAACCTGAACCCTTGAGTCCACAACCAAAACAATAGGATTTTTCACTCGATCCAATCGACCCGAATTCATAAGATTTGGCAGTT